CGTTTATAGACCGGGAAGAAGAAACATTTCGTTTTCAAAAAAGCTAAACCCCCTCATTCTTTTTCTCCAAATTTTTCCATTTCGTCTTTAATTGTTTAATTCTTTTAATTCTATAGGCTTGAATAAAAATTCGCTTGACCGTTCAAAAAATTGCTATGCTTAGTGTGTGACTCGTTGGTTTTTTAGGATTAGGATTAAAAGAGATCGGCCTAGGCCAATAGGCTGAACTAAAAACTATAGAACTAATAAAGAACTAATAACCAACTCATCACTTCGCATTATCTTGATCTAAAGAACCGGGTCAAGGTGTGATATATCGGTCATATCCTTGTAACAACTGCAAAATTTTTCTGAAAAAAAAAATCAATCTATTTTAAGTTCTTTTCCGTTCGTATTATAAAGTAAAATAGAGAAGAAAGATATGGATAACAGGAAGGGTGAGAGAAAGAACGAAAAAGAAATCAACGCTATCAAATTCCAATATGTAAGGTCAATAAGTCATCTCATAAAAGGCAGTGTAATAAAGCATCAATACTGATTGATACATAATTAAAATTAAAGAATTCTTCTTATAAAGGAAACGAAAGAGCTTGGAGCCAATAAAGACTGAGAAGGTTGACTCAAAAACAAATGTAAGTCCGAGCTCCATTGTAAAATTGGGACCTAAGCATTAAGTAAGAAGCGATGGGAACGACGGAAGCTGTGAATACAAAAGATTTTTTTTGAAAAAGGAATCTTTCTGATTCACCGGTTGGGATGGCGGAATAAACCGTAGATCCATTCATTTATTCTGAGAAGTTACAAGACAAGCCTAAAACTAACTGAATAAAATAAAAGAGTCAATATTCGCCCGCGAAAATTTCATTTTTAAAATTGCTAAAGTTGGACGATAAAAAAAAATGTAAGAAGACAATAGAAAATAAAATTTGGAATTATCTATTCCAAACTCCAAAAGTATATACAAATTACTAATAAATTGGATGAAATCTCAAAAAATAGCACAATTCAATATATAACTACATGTATATTTTACTAATAAAATCTGACTTTCATTTCCTTTATTTACTATTTCTATTTAATTCATTATTACATAGTTAATTAATTTTATTTTCATTTCAGTAATATTAGAATTCTAGTTATTCGAATTATATTAATTAAGATTCAAAATATTCTAGTTTTTCCTTTTATTCGCGAGGAGCCGGATGAGAAGAAACTCTCATGTCCGGTTCTGTAGTAGAGATGGAATTAAGAAATAACCATCAACTATAACCCAAAAAGAACCAGATTCCGTAAACAACATAGAGGAAGAATGAAAGGAATATCTTATAGGGGGAATCATATTTGTTTTGGTAAATATGCTCTTCAGGCACTTGAACCTGCTTGGATCACATCTAGACAAATCGAAGCAGGTCGACGAGCAATGACACGAAATGCGCGTCGTGGTGGAAAAATATGGGTACGCATATTTCCAGACAAACCAATTACGGCAAGACCCGCAGAAACACGTATGGGTTCGGGGAAAGGATCCCCCGAATATTGGGTAGCTGTTGTTAAACCGGGTCGAATACTTTATGAAATGAGCGGAATAACAGAAAATATAGCTAGAAGGGCTATTTCAATAGCAGCATCCAAAATGCCTATACGAACTCAATTTGTTATTTCAGGATAAAGAATAAAAAGGAGAACCATCAGAAAGGAAATAGTCTTGGGTATGAAAAAATTGCAAATTTCTTTTTTTTTAGAAAAATAATATTTTTTCTTTGTCCTTTGCAGTGAAAAAACAGATTAAAAAATGATATGATTCAACCCCAGACCCGTTTAAATGTAGCAGATAACAGCGGGGCTCGAGAATTGATGTGTATTCGAATCATAGGAGCTAGCAATCGCCGATATGCTCATATTGGTGACATTATTGTTGCTGTTATCAAAGAAGCAGTACCAAATATGCCTTTAGAAAGATCCGAAGTGGTCAGAGCTGTAATTGTGCGTACCTGTAAAGAACTCAAACGTGACAACGGTATCATAATACGATATGATGACAATGCTGCAGTTGTTATTGATCAAGAAGGAAATCCAAAAGGAACCCGAATTTTCGGGCCGATCGCACGAGAATTAAGACAATTCAATTTTACTAAAATAGTTTCATTAGCTCCCGAGGTGTTATAAAATGAGATCGTAATAGGTTTATAGCGGAGTCTTTGAAAAAAAAAAAAAAAACGATTAATAAATGGATTGTATCTCATGCATATACTTTTAATTATTCATCAAAAAAACATGTTGATTATAGCAAATTTTGAGTCACCGACAATTTTAATTCATCATGGGTAGGGACACTATTGCTGAGATAATAACCTCTATAAGAAATGCTGATATGGATAAAAAAAGGGTGGTTCGAATAACATCTACGAATATTACCGAAAATATTGTTAAAATACTTTTACGAGAAGGTTTTATCGAAAACGTGAGAAAACGGCGAGAAAACTACAAATATTTTTTGGTTTTAACACTGCGACATAGAAGGAATAGGAAAAGTCCCTATATAAATCTTTTAAATTTAAAACAGATCAGTCGACCTGGTCTACGAATCTATTCTAACTATCGACAAATTCCTCGAATTTTAGGCGGGATGGGGATTGTAATTATTTCTACTTCTCGGGGTATAATGACAGACCAAGAGGCTCGGCTAGAGGGAATCGGCGGAGAAATTTTGTGTTATATATGGTAATCTTTTACACAATAGATCGGAAACTTACAATTTTTAATTATAACAAAAAAAAAAAGAAAAGGAACGAGTTTTCTAATACCGTTCCGCCTACATTAGTTGATACTTCAAGGGGGCTTTACCTGGAATGAAAGAACAAAAATGGATTCATGAAGGTTTAATTACCGAATCGCTTCCCAATGGTATGTTCCGGGTTCGTTTAGATAACGAAGATCTGATTCTAGGTTATGTTTCAGGAAAGATACGACGTAGTTTTATAAGGATACTCCCAGGAGATAGAGTCAAAATTGAAGTAAGTCGTTATGATTCAACAAGAGGACGTATAATTTATCGACTCCGCAACAAAGATTCGAAGGATTAAGGGCTTTGAACACCCCTTCGGGGGAATAGGATTTGAGATGCAAAATCTCAAGAAACGCACTTTCTTACAAAACTTACAAAAAACAAAAAGTAGATTCAAACTTAAGGGAAGGGATGACAAATATGAAAATAAGAGCTTCTGTTCGTAAAATTTGTGAAAAATGTCGACTAATACGTAGGCGGGGGCGAATCATAGTAATTTGTTCCAACCCGAGACATAAACAAAGACAGGGATAATCAGACTCGCTAAAGGAACCGATATATAAATAAAGAATCTATTTAAAAATAAAATGGATAGATCCATATATCTATGACTCATATTTATGAGATGATAACAAATGGCAAAAGCTATACCGAGAATTGGTTCACGCAGAAATGTACGTATTGGATCTCGTAAGACTGCACGTCGAATACCAAAGGGAGTTATTCATGTTCAAGCAAGTTTCAATAATACCATTGTCACTGTTACAGATGTACGTGGTCGGGTGGTTTCTTGGTCCTCCGCCGGTACTTGTGGATTCAAGGGTACGAGAAGGGGGACACCATTTGCTGCTCAAACGGCAGCAGGAAATGCTATTCGTACAGTAGTAGATCAAGGTATGCAACGCGCAGAAGTCATGATAAAAGGGCCCGGTCTCGGAAGAGACGCTGCACTCCGGGCTATTCGTAGAAGTGGTATATTATTAACTTTTGTGCGGGATGTAACCCCTATGCCACATAACGGCTGTAGACCTCCCAAAAAAAGACGTGTGTAGAAATGCCCATTGAAGAACTTTCAAGATCAAAAAAAACAAGAGAAATAAACGATTCAATGATCTAATCAAAGCATATTACTATGGTTCGAGAGAAAATAACAGTATCTACTCGGACACTGCAGTGGAAGTGTATTGAATCAAGAATAGACAGTAAACGTCTTTACTATGGACGTTTTATTCTATCTCCACTTATGAAAGGCCAAGCCGACACAATAGGCATTTCGATACGAAGAGCTTTGCTTGGCGAAATAGAAGGAACATGTATCACACGTGTAAAATCTGAGAACGTCCCACACCAATATTCTAACATAGCAGGTATTCAAGAATCGGTACATGAAATCTTAATAAATTTGAAAAAAATTGTCTTGAGAAGTCATCTATATGGAACCTGTGACGCGTCTATTTGTGTCAAGGGTCCCGGCTATGTAACTGCTCAAGATATCGTCTTACCACCTTATGTAGAAATTGTTGATAATACACAACATATAGCTAGCTTGACGGAACCGATCGATTTTTTTATTGGATTACAGATAGAGAAAAATCGAGGATATCTTATAAAAACAACACAGAACTTTCAAGATGGAAGTTATCCTATAGATGCTGTATTCATGCCTGTTCGAAATGCAAATCATAATATTCATTCTTATGGCAATGGGAATGAAAAACAAGAGATACTTTTTCTCGAAATCTGGACAAACGGAAGTTTAACTCCGAAAGAGGCGCTTCATGAAGCCTCCCGTACTTTGATTAATTTATTTATTCCCTTTTTAGATATGGAAGAAGAAAACTCCCGTTTAGAAAACAATCAACACATGTTTCCTTTATCCCCCCTCCCCTTTACCTTTCGCGATAAATTGGCTAAACTCATAAAAAAGAAAAAAGAAATAGCATTGAAATCGATTTTTATTGACCAATCAGAATTGCCGCCGAGGATCTATAATTGTCTCAAAAGGTCCAATATATATACATTATTCGACCTTTTGATTTTGAATAATAATCAAGAAGATCTTATGAAAATGGAACATCTTCGCATAGAAGATGTAAAACCGATATTGGCCATTCTAGAAAAACATTTGGCAATTTTTTGACCAAAAAATTGCCAAATGTTTAAAATCTATTTCTATTGAGTTTATTTCGTCTTTGGAAAATAGGTTTTGAATCCT